TTATTAGGGCGGTAGCTCAGAAAAGACAAATTTCCTATCTTTTCTTTCATCTCGGGAGAAATACGATCGGAAGGAGCTAATTCAAACCCCTCCGGTAAAATAAGAACAGCCCCCACATTCAAACCCCCTTTCTTACCATTAGCAAGGACTTGTTTCACTTGCTTATCATAAGGAATTCGAACAACTGCTTCAAATATAGTATCGGGAAGTACTGCTTGTGGAACCTCAATATCCACGGGCTTATTAGCTAAATGACAATTGGCACATACAATACGCCCGGTCGCTTCTCGTGGATTTTCATAACCCTGCTGCGCAAAAATGGGATATGCACTTGAAACGGATGTCTGAGTTATGATATATATGATGAGCGATACGGAAATAGATCGAGTAATATGTTCCTTTATCCAAGAAAAAGTATTTCTAGTTTGCATAGTCTAATCATTGGTCTGAAAATTTCTACAATAAATTGGGTAGGTCGCTAGTATAGTTTCCTATCCACGATTCTGCTATTTATTGGAATCATTTTACTGGAATACTATACTATAAAAATAGTATGAAAACCCCCCGGATAGAATGTTTTTAATACTTATGTAGAACTACAAAGTAAGAAACGTTCTAATTGGATTAATATTGGTGGATCATTTATCAATCATTCATTGAATGATAAATAACTACAAGTGACGGAGATACACGATTTAAATAACGAAAAATCCAATATTTAAAAATAGTATCGAGAATAACCGGAAAAGTGGAAACAAGACTAGATATAATTTGATCATTATGACCAAATCCAAAATCTTTGTATACAGAACCAATCATTAGTTCCCAGCCGTGGGGTGAATGAAATCCGATACATAAATCGGTTAATAAAAGAATTGAAAAAGCTTTTACTGTATCACTTAAGTTATATAGGAATTCCTGAGTCCAAGAATTAAGAATAACAAGTTCTTCATTACCTAAAATAGAAAAACCACTTAAAATAACAAAACAGATTATATTTGTCGAGAAGTGTGAAATTGTATGGATACGATCCTCGTTGTGTATCTTGATTAATTGGATCGTTTCTTTGTGGATTCCTATAAGAAGCTTTTGTAGATATGTCTCCGAGTATTCCTTGATCATTTCTTCCAAGAAGAGGATTTCTTCTAATTCTATGAACTTTTCTAGAATACTTTTTTCTTGAATATCATTCAAAAAAATTTCGGATTGGCCGATATTCGCCCAATTAATAACCCAAGATTCCATATTTTTAGTAAATGAGAGAGAAATCCACCAGGGCAAAAATACTATAGATGCAAGATACATAAGAGGAGTGAATGCTTTCTTTTTTGCCATTTTTCGCCTGTTAATTTTTAATTAACCCACTCCATTTGTCGGACTTTATGTAATCGAATATTTCTTTCAAACATGAGTTCTAGACAGGGCATCAAACCTATGAATCTATTTTATTTGTGATTTTGTTTTGAATCTAGAAAGAATACAGAAATAGGCTAAGACTCCACTTCAAGTTCGACTGAAGAAATAATACAAAATAGTGTTGCTAGATACCTCAATTCATCAAATTCCAAACAAATGTCTCCTTTCGATGAATGGCCGAAAGAAGTACTTTGAAGAAATGAATATTATTGAGATTTTGAGGCGAAAGAACCCCTTATTCTATCAAAATATCCAGTATTCCGAAAAAAAAAAATTCCAACGATTCCCCATAGTCAAGAATAGAATAATTGAGAAAAAGATATTGTGATGGTCAAAAAAATAAGCGGCAAAACAAGTAAAAAGGTCGATTGACAAAGAAAATAATTTACAAGATATGGTTTATCTGCATCTAAAGTATCATTTAGTTATAGAAAAACTAAAAGGATTCTTGCGTTTTTTCCCTCCTGCCGAGAAAGCATTCGTTCTTCCGCCCAGTTCCTTTTCTCAAAATCAAAATACTTCAATTGGTACGCGCAAGAAATAGGCCAATTCCGCGGCTTTTTGTTCAATTTCTCGTGGAGTTAAATTCTCATCAGTACGGGTCAACGGAATAGCCCCCCGGCCTCTGATATCCATATAAAGGACACGACGGGCATAAATACCCTCTTTAACTTCTATTCGAACGGATTGAATATCTTTTATAAGGAATCGGAGGAATATGCGACGATTTCTTCCAGGAAATCCCCAACGAAAAATACACACTATTCCTTCCTTTCTATCGAATCGATCATAACCACTACCTACATTCCAGGAAATTGTGCACCACAAATAGGAACTAATAAAGAGACCCGCGATTCCGTAGAAAGACATCACGATTCCCTGTGGAAAAAAAAGGATTTGCTGAGACGGAACAAAAGATATCAAATTTCTACCAAGAAAACTGGAAGTTCCAACCAACAAGAATCCTAATGAACCTAAAAAAACGATAAGGGCCCAACAAAAATTACTTAGTTTTCGAGACCCCGTTATAAGTTCTATCCATGTATCTTCTGATCGCCAACTCATACTTGATCCGATTGCATTTTATTGAAATTGAGAGAATACCCCAAATGATTTTGACTTTACTTTTTTTGTTTCCGAATGAACTTTCATCAACTAGCACTAGTTTGATGTGAACTAGCACTAGTTTAATGGGAACTTTTAGGAGTAATTCATCAAATTGTTTAGATCTAAAATAATAACATACCCCTCATATGATCCCAATATACATATTGATATATATATAGATCCACCAACTTTACATTTTAGGCATCCAGCGATCCTGATCTATTTGAAACTGGCTAGAATTCAGTTATCTATAGATCATTTTCTGCAGACATAAGAGCTTTTTCCTTTATGTTCGGCGGAAATCACATGTTCTACTATATTTTCTTTTCCGAAATAAATATCTGTGTTATGCTACAAGTCTAAGTTAAAAAAAAAAAAAAGAATGAGACTGGGTCCCCTCGGATCTAAACAATCTTGTTTTTTTGAACATAAAGAAATAAAGAACCCATTGCAATTGCCGGAAATACTAGGCCTACTAAAGGCACAAAAATAGAGGGAAAATTGAAAGTTGTCATAAAATGGGGTACCTCGATTTATTATTTGTACCTGTTCTTATTTTTTTTTAATATCATATTTTATATTTATACTAATTATAATTAATAATTGTAATTATTATGAATTCGTAGATTAGAGATATTAAGTATCTAAGTGAGTATATAGAATAAGTCCAAGGAATGTAGAACTAAATAAATGGACTTATTCATCTATCTATATGAAAGATACATATGATAATCCATTTTATTTTTCTTCGTTTCTTTGTGTTTTGTTCTTGTCTTTGAATTTCATTTTAATATTTAATAAAGAGTTTCTTACAAATTATTGAAAGATTCATTAGAATGCGACACAACCGGGATTTTTAGTGAAAACGGGATTTTCGGGAGATGGAGAAAGATATAAAACTATATATCTATTTTTTCTATAATTTGAATTTGATTATATACGTAAGATGAAATTCGTTTTATTTTCCTAATTTCACGAAAGGAAGAACTCACGTTTTTATCTTGTTGATAGAGACTTCTTAATTAGTAATCGGGAATCTAGGTAAAAAAAAAAAGAGTTATACGCAACTTTTGATTTTGATTCTTTCTACAATTAGATCTTAGGTCGCCAAAGAAAACTCCCTTTTTAGTTACTTTGATTCCGATAAGCTAAGATTCGGATAAGCTAACTACTTTTTTTGTTTGCTACAAATAAAATAATTGAACTTAGTGCGCTCTACTTGATTGAATTGGAATTCAAAGGAAAGAAGGCGTGGAGCTTAAATAACTCACTCAGAACGCTTTTTAAAAGATTACGCGGTACGATTAGGTCGAATAAGCCCTTCTGGAATAAATATTCAGCCGCTTGTGAACCTTCGGGTACTGTTTTATTCAATGTTTGTTCAATTACTCTTTTACCCGCAAATGCAATGTAGGAATTTGGTTCGGCAATAATAATATCTCCCAACATACCAAAACTAGCTGTTACCCCACCAGTAGTAGGAGATGTAAGGATTGATACATACAATAACTTTTTATTTGATTGATAATCATATAAAGCAGACGATATTTTAGCCATTTGCATCAGGCTCAAACTCCCTTCTTGCATGCGCGCTCCCCCCGAAGCGCACACTATAATAAGAGGTAGAAATTGATTAGTAGCGTACTCAATCAAACGGGTGATTTTCTCCCCGACTACGGATCCCATACTACCCCCCATAAACTGAAAATCCATAACCCCAATTGCTACGGGAATACCATTTAGTTGACCTACGCCTGTTTGAACAGCCTCAGTTAATCCTGTCTTTCTTTGATAAGAATCAATACGATCTTTATAAGGCTCCTCCTCCGAATGAAATCCAATGGGATCCAGAGAGACCATGTCTTCATCCATAGGGTCCCAAGTACCGGGGTCGATCGAAATTTCGATTCTTTCTGAACTACCCATTTTCAAATGGTATCCACACTGTTCACAAATATTCATTTTTGATTTCAAAAATTTCTTATAATTTAATCCATAACAATTTTCGCATTGAACCCACAAATGCCTGTATTTTTGAGTTGCATCGAGATCACTAGGCCTTTCTCTTAGAGTTAAATCACTACTCTTCGCGCGGGTTCGTATACTGGACCCCCCACCTTCACTACTAGTTTTACGTTTATCAAAAACGCACCTAGAAATGTAACCGTCACTACTATCACTTACAATGGACGTATCAATACAGATTTGAGACTGAAGATAACTGTCAATGCAACTAGTAATGTGATTATTCCAACTAGATTGAGTATCGTAAATGGAACGATTGTATAAGGAATCTTCATTCGTAGATTCATTATTCATATAACTAGAATTGCGATAACTAGAAAAAGAACTTTCTAGTTCACTCAGAAAAGAATGATCGCTGTCAATCTCAAAAATTTGATTTTCTATATCAAAATAGATAGAATAACTGTCTCCATTACTATCCCTAACTAAAAAAGTATCATCAGAGATGAAAT